GCGCCTATTGCCACAGCTGTAGATATAGGTATTTTGAGAATACGCTTTAATGACCAATGGTTAACGATGGCTCTGATGGGCGGTTTTGCTAGAATAGGTAATAATGAGATCACCGTTTTAGTAAATGATGCGGAGAAGAGTAGTGACATTGATCCCCAAGAAGCTCAGCAAACTCTTGAAATAGCGGAAGCCGCCTTGAGGAAAGCTGAAAGTAAGAGACAAACAATTGAGGCAAATCTAGCTCTCAGACGAGCTAGGACACGAGTAGAGGTTCTCAATGTGATTTCGTAACTAGTCGGTGCGCCCAAATCGAATAATCCTAATCCAAAGAATTTTTGTTTATACACATATGGATTCTTCCGATTGAATCCAATCAAATACAATCAAGTGGAATCGGATTCTGATGTAAGGAAAAAAGTTTTAGTTTCAATTCGAAAATCAAATCGAATAGGATAGAAAAGATACAAAATCAGTAAGTAGAAAAACTTATTAGATACCATTGACCATGGTATCTAATAAGTTCTACCTACTATTGGATTTGAACCAATGACTCCCGCCGTATGAAAGCAATACTCTAACCACTGAGTTAAGTAGGTCATTTATCATTATAAGGAGAAAAAAAAAGGACCCCTCCCATTGATGGATTATAAATGCAATAAGACTTCGAAGCAATACCAATCAAAAAGATCAAAGAGATACGATGTTGGATCATGGAATATTCATCTTGACAAGAAATTATCTACATAATATGATAAAATATGTATCACAATCACAAGGGCTATAGCTCAGTTAGGTAGAGCACCTCGTTTACACGTGCGCCAATGTTTTTCAGAAGAGTCCATCATGCAATCAAAGAATTGATCTTTTTGAGAAATCAATGTCTGACTCCAGGATTTTTAGGGAACAAAACAAGAGAACAATAGCCTGACAAACGGTTCGGTTCGATTCAGGTTCCCATTTAGGAACCAAATGGAATCCATCATTGATTTGAGATATTGATAAGGTGAATACCTAGTCTATTCAATGCTAGGCATAATGAGTATAAGGACCTCAAAAATTCTCTTTTTGTCCTATGAACCTTAAGGCGTATGAAGTTTCATATTTGATTCTTTAATCAGGATGATAGAGACTCCATTTAACTTAGGTTAATCTAGGCCAGAAGCAAACCTACGTCAAGATAACCTTTCTTTGAAACACTTTGGTAGTGCTCCTATATCACAATCCAAATAATGAATCCGAGCACGTGGAGCCATTTCCTTATTTTTCTGTCAAGAAAAAAAATATGGTAGACTAACTGATATTTCTAGCAGTTAATGAAAGAGCCCAATGCAAAAAAAAAAATGCATGTTGGGTCTTTGAAAGAGTTCGAATCATTTTGATAAGAATTAGTTCGATCTCTTTTACCGAGAAGGTCTACGGTTCGAGTCCGTATAGCCCTATAATAATATAATAATATAATAATCCAAATTGAAATACAAAAAGTTCTATAGTTTTCATTATTACTGTATTTTTTGTTGTTTGTAACCGGTCGCTCGTGGTTGCTTGGTTCATCAAAATAAAATCATTCCCATAAGCTTGCTTATGGGGGGCTCGTTCAGAGCAGAACATAAAACGGAAAACAAAAGCCCATTTCAATCGTTATTTTTTTTTTTTTCGAATCTCGGATAAAGAAACCCATTTTTTTTAGTAATTCATTTTTTTCGTATGTGAATTCCATATGATTTTGCCTCCTTTACTGTCCACAATCAAAGAGTTAGTGAGACTTCTTTTCCTTGGTATACCTACTCATTTTTGGTGAATTTTTGGAGGCAAAATCATGACATGAATCCGGTTAAAAATGAAAACTCCAACCTAACCCCACTCAAATCAAATAGTAAGTCACATGGATATAGGAACGGATTACTGTATTTGTCGACACGTCCGCGTTTGAAAAACGAAGATCTTTTCATAAACAGAAAACAAAATATATATAGAAAATAGAATCAAAATCGATTGAATTTCGAATTCGAATATTAAAAATTTCAAAATTCGAAATCAAAATGAGAATTCTATTTGGAATTTTTTTTTTCTAAAAGCCCGAAGCGAGGTGAAAGCAAGAGAGTTTTATTTGTTTTGTTTGTATAAGAGATTTATACTATACTGAAATAAAATCGAAGGAAGTGTAATGAAAATAGGAGTACAATCGAGAAACGAGACATCACAGCAAACAAGTGAAACTGTGTGGTTCGACCAAAATGCATTTTGGTTTTGACTAACCTGTTACCGATGACTTGACAATGAATTCCAATTCGAATCGACGAATTCGGTATATTTTCCCCATTCAAAGGAGTTCGTCTATGTTTCTGCTTTACAAATATGATATTTTCTGGGCATTTCTAATAATATCAAACGTTATTCCTATTTTGGCATTTCTAATTTCCGCAGTTTTAGCCCCGATTAGCAAAGGACCAGAGAAGCTTTCTAGTTATGAATCGGGTATAGAACCAATGGGCGATGCTTG